CAAAAGGGGCGTCCCTTTTGAAGCGAGAATTGATTTTCCTTGATACCTAACATAATGCATGAAAGGATCCTTGAACAACCATAGATTGGACTGAAAGGCCTTAGCAAAAGCTTCTACAAGTACAAGATGTTCTAGTTTTCCATAGAAATAGATTCGTTCAATAAGGGTTCCAGAAAACGTTGAGCATAAATGAGAAGATTGGTTACGAAGAAAGACGAAGATGGATTCATATTCACATAGATAAGAATTATATAGGACGAAGAAAAGCCTTTGAGTTCTTTTTGAAAAACAAGAACTGGCTTTATTTGGAGTATTCCAACTACGATACTCGTGGAGAAAGAATCGTAATAAATGTAAAGAAGAAGCGTCTTTTACCCAGTAGCGAAGAATTTGAACCAATATTTCCAGATGGGCTGGGTAGGGTATTAGTATCTCTAACACATAAATTAAATGTGAAAATTTGTCCTCTAAAAAAGGGAATATTGAATGAATTGATCGTAAATTATGAGATTTAACTATCCCTTTCCTTTCTATCGAAGATAATAATCGGAGATAAAACGGAATTTCTACAATGACTGCAAATCCTTCTGATATTATTTGAAAATTAAAATTCTTATTGCGTCCAAAAAATGGATTTTGGTTAAAATCATTAGCAAAAAGAATCAAATGATTCTGTTCATACTGATACATTCGCTCAATTGCACGTTTCACAATTAGTAAGCTGAATTTATTAGAACCTGCATTTTCCAACAAAATGGATCTATCTCTATTTATTCTATTTAAATCATGATCATGCGCAAGTGCATAAATATACTCCTGAAAGAGAAGTGGATATAAGAAATAGTGTTGTTGATATCTATTTAGCTTTAAATATCTTTGGAATTCCTCCATTTTAAATTCTAGTTGAACTAAAGGTAGAGGATTTTGGGGGTTATCAATGAAACATAGTGCGATACAGTCAAAACGAGGTATTCTAGTAATAAACTAATAGATACCTCGGATACAGGTAAACTTATCAACAGATTCTCTATCCTCTCTTTTCCATTTAAACGAAGAAATTTATGTTCGTTTAGGATAACAAAATACTTAGAAATCCTTTATTTTTTCAACCTAATCGCTCTTTTGATTTTGGAATTTTTTATCAATATACTGTTTCTTCTACACACACATTTCCATTCCATAATGGAAAATGTCAATAATTAGGATTCATTAAAAAATAAAGAATCCGTTCATGGGATAATCCCTTCCCGTATCAGGCACTAATACATTTTTAACGTCTAATTAGATCGGGTAATCATTCAAATTAAGAACAGAAGCTCGTTGCTTTTTCCCTATAATCAATAAATTGAAGCCATTAGGGCTCTATCTCTATCCATTTATTCATCCGACCCAACTTTAAATTGAATTCATTTTGTTCCGTTTCAAAAAAGAACACAAGGGTTTGTAACAATTCGTAAAGAATGAAATATTCTCAGAACTCTTCGTTGATCCGACATGCTATTTTTTCCATTCATTCCCTTTCAGGATCAGTCGTGGTCTTCCAAACTCTACCGATGGTATGGACGAATCCCTCGCTTCATCCAAATGTGTAAAAGATCCTAGCCGCACTTAAAAGCCGAGTACTCTACCGTTGAGTTAGCAACCCGAATATAAAAAGGTTATGTAGATACAATCAAAATAAAAAAAGATAGATAAATGTCAAAATTGATAGACCACCTCTTAGTTCTTATGTTATCAACTTTTCAATTAAAACCCCTATTCTTATTATATCTTAGCTCAAATTGTATTAAATAGATTCCAAGGAATCCCATCATTTAAAGAATATAAGATAAAAATAAAACCTCTGGGACAGAAAAAAATTTATCTACTTAATCAGACTTAATCAGGATGAATTATATTTGTTCGATACACTGTTGTCAATATAAATGTTGAAAAAAGAATACAATGAAAAACAAAATAAATGGAATTTACTATTAAAAAATTAAGATTTCTATTTAGACTATTAAAAAAGGGCTTGTGTTGAATTGGCACTACATAGATGAAAAAGGTTTAGATAGAGGAATAAAAAAGGAAGAAGTATAAAAAAAAATATCAGATTTATTTTTATTGATTTTATTCAATCAATAATAAGTAACTAGAATAAAAAAGGAGGATTCCTTGGTTATTACTTATTAGTAGAGTTCCAACGAAAACCGACCAATTGAAGGAACTCCCATAATTTTCTATTTATAGGATCAAACAACTCGGGTTTTGTCGTTCTAGAACATGCAATTTTATAGAAGCAATGAAAAAAGATATGAGTAGAATCCAAAAAGGGAAAATTTTATATATAAATCCAAAAATTTATATAAGAATTACTACCCCTTTATATTTCTTTATTTCCTTAATTTAATTTTGTTTGATTAGGACCAAGCTACTTAAAAACCTCCGCCTTTTTTAAAATATCCCGAACAGTTCCTGTGGGCTGAGCGCCCTTTTCAAGGAAATATAGAATAGCAGGAACGTTTAAATAACTTTGATTCTTTATCGGATCATAAAAACCCACATTCCGAAGATCTCTTCCTTCTCTTCGGGATCGAACATCAATTGCAACTATTCGATAGACAGCTCATTGGGATAGATCTAAGTAAATGGACAAGACCCCCCCTAGAAACGTATAGGAAGTTTTCTCCTCGTACGGCTCGAGAAAAAATGATTTGGAGTTTTGTCTACGTATAGCATTTTAATTAATAATTAATGGCAAAAAGGAGTTGATAAAATAAATCAGAATGGGATTTAACTCATTTTTTTCTTCCTCCTTCCTGAAAAAACAAAAATCATTTGTACCCATAACTCAAGTTGGATAATTATCAAATAGCTTAAAAGAAAAAAATCTTTAGGCAATTTATTTAATTTTTTGAATGGTCTTGAACCCCCTCTTGTTTGTCTCATTTAATCTTTATTATTATCCAGTTATTGAGACAATTGAAAAAAAGGCGTTTCCTTGTTCTGGGATCCTTTTTCTTTGTTTTAAATCAGTGGGTTTAGACATTACTTCGGTGCTTCTTAATCCTTACAAAATGGCAGCAACATACCCCTTTTGTGATTTCTTTCTATCAAAGAATCAGATAAACGCTTGATTCCCGCGCGATACACTTTGAATCGAAAGAGTTTTCTCAATTCCAACAACTTTTACTTTTGAATTAAAAACTTGACTGAATCGGATCCTTTCGATTTATATATTGATATATATGATATACTTACGAAGTTGTTCCAATTTATTGATTGGTATTAACCCTAGATTCTTGCCCCCTGAAAGATGAATCCATACTTTCTACCCGAGCTCCATCATGTACTATATTCATTACAACCTAACAAAAAGAAGGATTCTTGTGAAAACAGAACAGATGTCGGGCCAAGAGCACCTTCATTCTTAGAAAGGATGGCGGATGTAAGAATAAAACTCCACACCGGATCGTGTCCTTCAAGTCGCACGTTGCTTTCTACCACATCGTTTCAAACGAAGTTTTACCATAACAAAACATTCCTCTAATTTGGAAGCCATATGGAATTGATTCAATTATGGAATCATGAATAGTCATTGGTTCCGTCGATACATAAACATAGAAATCTATACCCTTTTTTCTTCTATACAACTTCTTCTATACAAAGAAGGCAAAAAGTTTTCTGAAGCAATCTTAGCAAGACCCCAGCTATTATTGAGCTATTATTGTATGTTATTGTATGAATGCAACACTTTACTTTTATTAAAAAACTAATACAAATATAGAAAGAATACGAATATGAATAAATGAATTCTTTTTTACTCTACATCTTAAAGTGACTCAATAGGGCCCATTTCCCACTTTTTTGAATACCAAAGAAAAGATGAACAAAAACCCCATTTTTGTGTGAGATGAATAAAAAAACTGATCTAAGAGAAAATATAGGTACTTGTTCTTTCGATTCAAATTTTATTAATAAGATAAGATGCACGAATAGGTGTTTTTCGTACCTATCAGATAGACTGAACTACAGTCTTTATTATGGATCCGTTACATATGTAACTCGATTCCTTATAAAGGATATTCCGACATACACAGATATTTAAATGAAGACCTCCCGTTACTGTTACTAATTAAGAACTATCTACCTCACGACTCTCTGGGAATGCTGAATCAGAACAAAAAAGGATCCCCTTTGGGGAAAGGAGACTCTCTAGGGACAAAGACAAACAAGTCCAGATTAGGCGCTTGCTCCTAATTTTTTAGTTTATCCAAACTAAGTCTTGTCTTAAGAGACTTAATCCCATTAATTGTTCCATTAATTGAATGTAATAACCTCCCTCTTGTTTAGAATAAGGAGATCCTAATAATTTGGCTACCCCATTTAAGTTTAATTTGAATGGATAAAGAATAAGAGATAGGAAAGAAGGGCTCTTTCTTATTGTGATTAAAAATAAAATGTATCGTTGAAAATTCAAAAAGATATGAGACGTAAGGTTTTTCTTCAAATTAAGTAGCTAAACCCCTTCAATATGAAGGAAATGAACATATGATGAAAAATCCGCCATACTTTTTATTTTTTAATTAGTTAAATTCAACTAGGGTGTGACCTATGTTACCATCATATCTTGATCACAAACAAATCTATTTAGTTATATCTATATGTTGTGAAAAACAAAGATATGATTCATAAAAGAATCATTCAAAATTAGAAAAGAAATTCTATCCAATATTAGGCATTTAAACATAACGTTATTTTCAAAATAAACTTTTACTCTGATACAATGTATATACCTGGATACCTGGGACGAAAGGATTCGAACCTCTGAATACCGGGACCAAAACCCGTTGCCTTACCACTTGGCCACGCCCCATCTATATTTCCATTATACACTAATAAAGAATAATATTAGTATGGGGTCTTGGTCAATTCCAGGACAAATTTCTATATAAAATCTTTATAGAATAGATTAGATTCTTGCTAGGATTTTTACGCATGTAGATATATAATTCAGC